GCCGATACTACTGGAAGAATTCCTCTTTGGATAATAGGTACTGTAGCTGGTATTCTTGTGATCGGTTTAGTAGGCGTTTTCTTTTATGGTTCATATTCCGGATTGGGTTCATCCCTGTAGTAATCGGATGAATTGAGTTGTAGACATGAAAGCGTAAGAACTCAACGGATTCCCTTCTTTGTTTGTCTGATTTGAGGGAGAAGGTCCCGTTGAGTTCTTAATGATTATAAGATTTTTTTAGAAGTTCATTGAAGAAGTTCTATTTACTCAACAAATTTTCCCCTCCTCTTTTGTTTGTCCACCACTTTTTATATTTATAGTATACGTAATTATTATAAGATAATATAATAATAAATAAAATACGTAATAACTCTAAAAAAACGTTCTGATACGTCTGTAAAAAATTGAAACTAACACTAGGAATGTTTGACGAACAGTATAAAGAATCATTATTATTTCGACACAAGAAAAGGATTTTTCACACCCTTTTCTTGTGTCGAAGACTAGGAAGACGAATAACCCCTCCCAGAAATATTTGTTCCCTTCATTTATATTTATCCGTTCTACTTCGCGTTTACTTTTGGATAGGATCTAGCCGAAGTGAATTGTATTAGAATCAAATGCATTTTATGACATTTCAATCTCACAATAGCAACATAATAACATCACCCCAATTTTGATTAAAAAAGAAAAAAGAAAGAAGGGGTCAAGTCAAATAGTCTTCTTCACAATCTACATACTATGGCTAGGAGTGTGGTACAAAGAATTCCCGGCATCTAGTAGAAAAAGAGTATAAACAAACAAAAGGCTTTTTAGAATTTCATTTTTTATCATAGATAATCATAATTACTAAAAATAATTTGGTTCTTTTTACAAACTTGATGTCGATAAATCCGAGAGTTTAGAAATTCATTTCGGACAATTGAACCTTCTCGAACTGTTTCTTTTTAAGAACCAAAAATATTTGTGCCAAAATAACAGATGCGAAGAAGAACAAAAGGCCTTGTACACGTAATGGATCTTGAAGTACTATTTCTGCATCTCCCTGACCGAATCCGCCCACATTAGGATTACTTGTCAACGGTTGATCCAATTTGATAGATTCGCCTTCTGAAACAAGAAGTTCTGGCCCCCGAGGAATAATATCAACCACTTGACGTCCATCCGATGCATCCGCTATGGTTATTTCGTATCCCCCCTTTTCTTTTCGTAGGATTTTGCTTACTATACCTGATGCTGTAGCATTATAAACTGTATTGTTACTCTTGCTCCCGTCAGGATAAATCTGGCCCCTTCCCCTGTTTCCACCTACGTATATAGGATATTTTAAGAAGTGAATGTCTTTCTTAGTAGCGGGGTCGGGGGAAAGAATAGGAAAGGTGATTTCACTATATTTCTGACCAGGAACAGGGCCTATGACAAGAATATTTTTTTGATTGGGGCGATAGCTCTGAAAAGACAGATTGCCCATCTTTTCTTTTATCTCGGGGGAAATACGATCGGGAGGGGCTAATTCAAAACCCTCTGGTAAAATAAGAACAGCCCCCACATTCAAAGCCCCTTTTTTACCATTAGCAAGAACTTGTTTCAGTTGCATATCATAAGGAATGCGAACAACTGCTTCAAATACAGTATCGGGAAGTACCGCTTGCGGAACCTCAATATCCACTGGTTTATTAGCTAAATGGCAATTGGCGCATACAATACGTCCAGTCGCTTCTCGTGGATTTTCATAACCCTGCTGTGCAAAAATGGGATATGCATTTGAAATGGATGTACGAGTTATGATATATATCATGAGCGATACGGAAATAGATCGAGTAATCTGTTCCTTTATCCAAGAAAAAGTATTTCTAGTTTGCATGGTCCAATCATTGATCCCGAAAATTTCTACAATAAATTGGGGTAGGTCACTAATGGAGTTTCCTATCCACGATTCTGTTATTTATTATTTACTGGAATAATTTGACTCGATTAATATATAGGAATATAGGATGAATCTCCGGGATGGGTAGAAATATAAAGTGTTCAATGCTTTGCTTATGTACAACTGCAAAGTAAGAAACATTATAATTGGATTAGGTAGATCGTTTTTCAGTCATTCATTGAATGATAAATCACTACAAGTGATGGAGATACGCGATTTAAATAACGGAAAATCCAATATTTTAAAATTGTATCTAGAATGACTGGAAAAGTGGAAACAAGGCCAGATATAATTTGATCATTATGAACAAATCCAAAATCCTTGTAGACAAAGCCAATCATCAGTTCCCAACCATGGGGCGAATGAAATCCAATACATAAATCAGTTAATAAAAGAAGAGAAAAAGCTTTTATTGTGTCACTTAAGTTATATAGGAATTCCTGAGTCCAAGAGTTAAGAATAACAAGTTCTTTATTACCCAAAATAGAATAACCACTTAGAATAATGAAACAGATTATATTTGTCGAGAAGTGCAAAATCGTATGAATACGACCCTTGTTGTGTATCTTAATTAATTGGATTGTTTCTTTGTGAATTCCTATACGAAGGTTTTTTAGATGTGTCTCCGAGTATTCCTTGATCATTTCCTCTAAGAACAGGAGTTCCTCTAATTCTATGAATTTTTCTAGAATACTCTTTTCTTCAATATCATTCAAAAAAGTTTCGGATTGCCTAGTATTCCACCAATTAGTAACCCACGATTCCAGACTTTTTTGAAATGAGAGAGAAATCCACCAGGGTAAAAATACTATAGATGCAAGATATAAAAGAGGAGTGAATGCTTTCTTTTTTGCCATTTTTTCATCTGTGAATTGTTAATGAACCCATCTCATTCGTCGACTCTATGTAATCTAATATTTCTCTCACGCATCAGTTCTAGTACAAGTTATCGAACCTATGAATCTATTTACTCTTTTTTATTTGTGATTTCGTGGTTAGGCCTTGAATCTAGAAAAAAAAATACAGAAATAGACGAAAAATTCGAATGAATAAATAATCAAAAAATATTGTTTCCCTATAGTCAAATTCGAAGCACATATCTCTTTTCGATGAATGCCCGGAAAAACCACTTTAAATAATGAATATGAATAAAAGATCTACAAAAGAGTTTTTTTATACTTGTTCCATATATGTCTGCTTTGACTCGAATGAATGTTCTGAAAAAACCTCAATTAAGTTATGTTCTAGAAAAAGAGGATTCTTGCGTTTTTGCCCTCCTGCTGAGAAAGCATTCATTTCTGGGCTCATTTCTTAAAATATTTCAATTGGTACACGCAAGAAATAGGCCAATTCAGCAGCTTTTTGTTCCATTTCCCGTGGAGTAAAATTCTCATCAGTACGAGTCAATGGAATGGCTCCCTGGCCTCTGATATCCATATAAAGGACACGACGAGCATAAATACCCTCTTTAACTTCTATTCTGACGGACTGAATATCTTTTATAAGAAATCGGAGGAAGACCCGACGATTTTTTCCAGGAAATCCCCAACGAAAGATACACACTATTCCGTCTTTTCTATCAAATCGATCATAACCACTACCTACATTCCATGAAATTGTGCACCACAAATAGGAGCTAATAAAAAGACCCGCGATCCCATAGAAAGACATCACAATTCCTTGTGGAAAAAAAACTATTTGCTGAGACGGAAATAAAGATATCAAATTTCTACCAAGATAACTCGAGGTTCCAACCAACAAGAATCCTAATGAACCTAAAAAAAGGATAATAGCCCAGCAGAAATTACTTGTTTTTCGAGCCCCCGTTATAGGTTCTATCCATATATGTTCTGATCGACAACTCATACTTGATCCCGTTGCTTTTTTTGGAATTGAGAGAATACCCCAAATGAATTTGACTTTAGTCCGTTTGTTTCCGAAGTAACTCGCATCAACTAGCACTAGTTTGATGTGAACCTTTAGGAGTAATTCATTAAATTGGTTAGATCTAAACTAATAACATACCCTTCGTATGATCTCACTAAAGATAGCCACATACATATAGATAGACCAACTTTACAGTTCAGCCATCCGCCGATTCGAGTCTATTTGAAAATAGCTAGAATATAGCATTTTCTGGAGACATAAGAGTTTTTCGGCGGAAGCCGCTTATACCATATTTTGCTAAATGGATATCTGTGTTATGATACAAACGTCAGTTTTTTAAAAAAAAATAGATGAGATTTTGTGCCATCGGCTCTAAACAATCTTGTTTTTTTGAACATGAAGAAATAAAGAAGCCATTGCGATTGCCGGAAATACTAGGCCTACTAAAGGGACCAAAACAGAGGGAAAGTTAAAAGTTGTCATAGAATGGGTACCTCGATTTACTATTTGTACCTGTTATTATTATTTAGATTTTATATTTATTATTTATAATATAAAGATATCTTATTATATATAAAGATATCTTATTATAATTTGATAATTCTAAATTGGAATTATTATTACTTAATAGCTATTAAGTATAGATATAAGTATCTATCTAAGTGAGTATATAATGTAGTTTTTTATCTTTCTACATGAAAGATTTGAAAGGATATGGATGAGATATTATTTTCTTCATTTTTTGCTCTTGTCTTCGAATTTCATTTACTAAGCAAAAAGTTTCTTAAAAATGAATTAGATTCTATTTATTTAGATTCTATTGAAGGGTTTGTTAGAATCCCATCCAGCAGGGATTCTTAGTCAAAATAGGATTATCGTAAGATATAGAAAGATAAAAAATTCTATATTTTCTAGATTTTAATTATATATGACGAGAAGAAGATATTTTTTTTTATTTGCCTAATTTCACGAAAATAAGAATTTCATCTTTTATCTTGTTGATAGAGGCTTCTTGATCAATAATCAGGAATATAGAAAAAGGGGTGGATTTTCGATTTTCTGTGACTTTTGATTCTTTATACAATTAGATCTTATGTCAACAAAGAAAACCCCATTCGTCTAATTTTGGCTTGGATTCTGATAAACTAATTACTTTTTTGCTCAAAACAAAATAATTGAACTTAAT